CGACAGATTCCCGCGTAGTCCAAAGAAAAAAAAGATCCAATTTCATCTCTATCGAATTTTAATATCAGAATAGTGGATATAATTATGATGCAATGGGTTAGGTCCACTTACTTTTTATTTTGTTGATTTCTAATCGATTTAATTGGAATAATGGAAAATAGGAAAGGAATAGTAATATTTGAAGATTTAACGAGACGACTTATCCTTACATTCATTATAATATTTAATATAATATTTATAATAATTATATTATTTATTATATTATTTATATTTATTATATTATTTATTTAATATTTTTTAATATTTAATAATTAATTTAATAATTAATTTAATAATTAATAATATACATTATAATTAATAATATATATTATTTTAAATAAATAATATATATTATTTATTTAATAATTAAAAATATATTTTAATATATATTAATAATATATTTAATAATTAATAATATATTTTATTTAATAATATATTTAATTTATTAAAATAGCAAATTTATAACCATACTATAATTAATTATAATGTTATAATTTTGCTTATATATTAAAATATTAAATTATACGGTTTGTTACTTTTTTTTTTATTACTTTATTACAAAGATCAACAATATCTTTATTCGCACTTCAAATATGAATACTACTGCCGTAGTTTTATGATTTATGAAAAAATCAAAGCCCCTTATCGGATTTGAACCGATGACTTACGCCTTACCATGGCGTTACTCTACCACTGAGTTAAAAGGGCTTGTTTGATCCAATTGCTGAATAAAGACACTATGAGTTTAGTATATATACTTATTATAATAGATGTACATAGATATATCTTATAATAAGTATTAAGGGTTCATTCAGGAATGAAAAATTTTCTTTATCCAGTAAAAGTAAATTAAATAATTTAATATAATTTAATATAGAGTATATAATATAGGTAAAATAAAACGGTTTATTGATATTGGATTTGATAAATATCAATACAATGAATTGTTTCAAGACTATCCTAATTGCCATCATAACTAAATTCATTTGAGTGATACATGTATCCACTAATTTAACATAGATCCAAGATATTTCATTGAATCATTGATAAAGAGATTCGGATAAAGAGATTCGGCGTGGCCTTTGAACCAAACTTTTATCGAAAAAAATTGTATAGAAAGAATCGTGAAAGACGGAAAGATCCTTCGTATCGAGTCATACCATTCCATTATATTGACAATTTTAAAAAACTATTCATACTATGAACATAGTATGATGGCGGTCGTGCAAGTCTGCCCCCATCGTCTAGCGGTTCAGGACATCTCTCTTTCAAGGAGGCAGCGGGGATTCGACTTCCCCTGGGGGTAGGGTACTACGAAAGGAAGTTGATCGTGGATTATCAATAAGCCTGGAATTGATTCTTCCTGGGTCGATGCCCGAGCGGTTAATGGGGACGGACTGTAAATTCGTTGGCAATATGTCTACGCTGGTTCAAATCCAGCTCGGCCCAATAATTTGCCGATCCGCCATGAAATGATATAATATAACCCATTTGTTGCTCTCCAGAAATGCCCGATCCCCCAATCCCAATACGGAAGAAATCCATTTTATGATATATCTATACCACTATTTATTTACTCTCTTTTTACAAGAAATTCTGATCTTGCTAATGATCTAGATTCATATCAGGATCCGTAACTATAAAGTAAAGTTTAAGGAAAAGAGTAAATAAAAAAAACTTTTTTGATTGAACGAGTGATTATCCAATTGATTTGGCAATAACAAAAGGATTACTAGTAATACCGGCTGCTCTCACTAAAGTACATATACATATGGGTATCGATATATCACACTCGCAGCTCTGTTACAACACGCCAATTCTAATCGAAATTGAAAGGGTTAGAATGAAACCATAAAAATATGTATACTTTATTTTATTATGGTATTTACTTGGGATTGTAGTTCAATTGGTCAGAGCACCGCCCTGTCAAGGCGGAAGCTGCGGGTTCGAGCCCCGTCAGTCCCGACGAATCCAAATCCAATAAAAAACTATATCAATTTATCTCTCTATTTTTTTTGAAAAGAAGTCCAAATAACATAATTTCATTCCCAACAGTGATCCCTCTTCTTTTTTTCTTTTTCGTTTCACATTTATCATCAACCAAATGGGGGAATTTCCATTTCTTCGACTAGTACCGATTCGATTGATGGGAGAGAGGCATATGTGGATTAGTACAATTATTATATTATTAGAATCAGATTCAGGATTCCACGGGATACCGTACTGTACTGGGTCTGGCTTTTTCAATTACTCCCGATCTGTGAAATATGAAATAGAGTAGAGTATTGTATGTTTCCCGGGAGTACATACATAAATGGAATTTGTACAATATAAAAAAAATTGAACATAGTTACTGTGTTGTGTATAGAATAGTATAGAATACTTTTTTTTTAAGATTAAAATAAAAGTATATCCTTTTCGGGCCCTATTTTGTGTAACCTCAATTTCAAATTTTACTAATTTGAAATAATCTATCTCATTCAAATTTCGCATTGAGCTTTTGATATATGTGTCCCATTACTAATCCAATGAAAGAGGATATTCAAAAAATAAAGATCAAACAAGGATCACTTTTTTATTAGCGAGATAATGAATTTTTTTTTTTATAAGGGTTTTTCCTTGAAAGAACAAACTTTTTAAATTTATATATAAATATATAAAAAAATAGAAAAAATAGTTAATTTGATGGAATATTCGATTTTTTTATACCGGAATTTGTACTCGTCTTTATCATACTTCTTTTGTTTTCCAAGAAGATTGGATCATTAAAAAAAGGAGTTTATAACTTAGCTCCTTCCTTTTTTTCATTGAGCTTCTATTGTTTGTTGGGGTTTGTTTAGAACCAATGGTAAGTGGAAAGGCGGTTAGATGATACTTCATCAGATGATTGTACAAAGAGGGCGTTAGGTTATAGAAAAGAAAGAATGGAAAAGAATGATAAATAAATAAAGGAATTATTGATTGTATCGGGAATCAAATTTTGAGTTCAGTATGGATAAAAGATCGTCCTATGTTATACTATTCAATTCTTGACGATGAATCGATTTGATAGCTCCGATATTGTTATTCATGATATTGATCCGATTCGATATCATCGAGATGTAATGCATCCCATTGAATTTACAGACGAAAGATTTATTATCTCTATGGGATTAACTCCCGAGTTATTGCGAATTAAAGAAAAATTAAACAATGAGATTATGGAAGTAAATATTCTCGCATTTATTGCTACTGCACTGTTTATTCTAGTTCCTACTGCTTTTTTACTTATAATATACGTAAAAACAGTCAGCCAAGGTGATTAATTTGAATTAAACTTGATTTTTTATTTCTTATCAATAATTGCAGAGAAGAAAAGGATAAAAATTTCGCGTCTTAAATGAAATGGGCAGACTAGAATCAGTCGTATTCTATGAGATACGATAGTATGGTAGAAAGATTCAGATATTTCTTTCTACCATACTATCTAGTATTGTTATTGTAGTGTATAAAGTTGTATTGTAATGCGGGTTAATTTAATATAGATTAATATAGATCAATCTACAATAGTATCATCATATTCCTTTTCTATATATATAGAAATCGATTAAATTACGTATATATAATATATTTAAATTACGTATATATAATATATATAGTGATAATGTATATTATATAGTATCCCAATTCTATTTCTTTGTCTATTTCTTTGCTTTATCTATTTGTATTTAATTTGTGTTGATTTGAATTAAATTAATTTGAAATAATCGAAAGCGACTTTTACGATTAGAATTCCTAGATTTCTGATTATTTTCAATATGAATCCCGATCGAAAGAATCAATGACTTCTTCGTCGGAATGCTAACTAAAAGATTATTTTATTATACCCATCGAAGAAGTCATTGATTGAGGAGTTGACAAATGATCCATGGGAACTTCTTCGGATTTCGAAAAGGATTAGTAAAACCCGTCGACTTTTAACATTTGAACCATGATATGAAATGGGTTCAATAAAACAAGCAAAACATAAATAAAATTTCTAAAATAGTAAAACTAAAACAAGCGGCGCAATATGTGACTCGCCCAAGACAATATTTTAGGATGTGCAGTATCTCGTTGGACAACTACTATGTTGTTTCCCAATGTGTATCCACGTAATGGAATAACCGAATTGTTTTCTCTTTGATCTTTGAACAGTAAACAAAATAAAAAAAAGTTCCGTTCTTCCTCATGGTCCATATCTAACTTTGGTAAGAGTCAGTTCATCGAAATAGAAAATTTATGAAGAATTCAGTTGGAATAAATTTCCTACCATTTGTATTCCTTTTACTTTTTTTACTTTCAAAATACGAACACGGAAATAATTGAAATATTTCTTTGATTGAAAGAGTATTCTTCATATATATTTATTATTCATAGAATACATTACTCAACTAAAATCCAAGAGAATTTCGAAATGAAGATATTTTTCATTTCTATTTCAATTTAAAAATAAAATTTTAAATTGAAATAGTGAAATTTTAAATAAAAAAAACTTTGCCGAACGATCTATAAAAAAAAAGTGATACTGTTTAGTTCCTAAACTCAATTAGTAGTACTTCTAGAGTCCACTCCTTCCCCATACTACTAGTGAAAGGGAAAACGTAAAGACTACCATTAAAGCAGCCCAAGCGAGATTTACTATATCCATGTGAATTATGTCCTCTATCTCTATGAAGGAATTATTCAATTATTGTTCACTAATAAATAATAGGGGAATCACTGGCGCAGAGTCAAAAAGTTATTCTGACCCAACACCGTTGATGAAACAATCCAATAAATCCAATTATAACAAGTTCTTATACGATTTCTAGTATAATTAGAAAAGATTAAGCCCAAGCAAAATATGCGAAAACCCCCTTGGAAGTATCAAAGAAATGATACTAACATGTAGAAAAAAACCTATGCCTTATTTTGTTGCTCTTCATTTAGTTAAGTAAAAA